TATAAACTATTTTCGATGAGAATTTTTATTTTAATTGAAAAAAAAATCTTTCTATATAGATAGATATTGAAGTGCTATCTCGGATTCAAAAAAAAAAAAAAAGAGAATCATTTCTTTCAATACTCACTTATTATTAGTTAACAATCCTAATCCTCATATGCTTAATTCTGATAGGAAATAAAATAGTAAAATAATTATTCATCGAATGACTATTCATCTATTGTATTTTCATCAAATAGGGGGCAGGAAGATTCTATGGAAAAATGGTGGTTCAATTCGATGTTGTCTAACGAGAAGTTAAAGTTAGAACATAGGTATGGTTTAAGTAAATCAATGGAAAGTCTTGATGCTATTGGCCATACCAGTGGAAATGATGAACCCCTTCTAAATGATATGGAGAAAAATTGGAGTGATAGTGTTAGTTATAGTTTCAGTAATGTTGATTATTTATTTGGTATCAGGGATATTTGGAGTTTGATCTCTGATGACACTTTTTTAGTTAGGGATAGTAATGGTGACAGTTATTCCGTATATTTTGATATTGAAAATCATAGTTTTGAGATTGACAATGATAGTTCTTTTCTGAGTGAATTAGAAGGTTTTTTTTCTAGTTTTTTGAATAGGGGGTCTAAGAGAAACAATCACTACTATTATCATTACATGTATGATACTCAATCTAGTTGGACTAATCACATTAATAGTTGCATTAATAGTTATCTTCGTTTTGAAGTCAGTATTAATAGTTCCATTTCAGGTGGTACTGACAATTACAGTGACAGTTACATTTATAGTTTCATTTGTACTGAAAATGTAAGTGGTAGTGAAAGTGGAAGTTTTAGTATAAGAACTCGTAATAATGGCAGTGATTTCAATATAAGAGGAAGATCTAATGATTTCGATATAAATAAAAAATACAGACATTTATGGGTTCAATGCGAAAATTGTTATGTATTAAATTATAAAAAACTTCTTAGGTCAAAAATGAATGTTTGTGAACAGTGTGGATATTATTTGAAAATGAGTAGTTCAGATAGAATCGAACTTTCGATTGATTCGGGCACTTGGGATCCTATGGATGAAGATATGGTTTCTATGGACCCCATTCAATTTCATTCAGAAGAGGAACCTTATAAAGATCGTATCAATTCTTATCAAAGAAAGACAGGTTTAACTGAAGCTGTTCAAACAGGCATAGGTCAACTAAACGGTATTCCCGCAGCAATTGGGGTTATGGATTTTAAGTTCATGGGAGGTAGTATGGGATCTGTAGTAGGTGAGAAAATCACTCGTTTGATTGAGTATGCTACTAATCGATCTCTACCTGTCATTATTGTGTGTGCTTCTGGAGGAGCACGCATGCAAGAAGGAAGTTTGAGCTTGATGCAAATGGCTAAAATATCTTCTGCTTCATATAATTACCAATCCACTAAAAAGTTATTCTATGTACCAGTCCTTACATCTCCTACAACCGGTGGAGTAACAGCCAGTTTTGGTATGTTGGGAGATATCATTATTGCTGAACCTAATGCGTACATTGCATTTGCGGGTAAAAGAGTAATTGAACAAACATTGAATAGGACAGTACCCGATGGTTCACAAGCGGCTGACTATTTATTCCATAAAGGCTTATTTGACCCAATCGTACCACGTAATCCTTTAAAAGGTGTTCTAAGTGAGTTATTTCAGCTCCATGGTTTCTTTCCCTTGAATCAAAATTCAAAAAATTAAAGTATAGCACTAGATTCAGTTATTTTGTTTGTAGCGAACAAGTATTTAGTTCATCATAATAAAAAAAAACTAAGAAAAATGTTCTTTGGTGATATAAGTTACACTTTCTAGTAAGAGTCAGAAGTTTCGGATAATTTTTTTTCTTCCGGATCCAGATCCATTTTTTATCTTACCCCTATTCATGATTAGGTATTATGAACCTCTATCAACAGGATAAAATAAAAAAGTGAATTTCTCTTTCCGAGGAATTCGAATTTTGGGAAAAAAAAGAATTTTATCTGGCTATCTTACGCATTAATTAAGATAGACAATAATGAAAAAAATAAAAAAAAAAAGAAATATCAAATATGGAAATGAAATAAAATAATTTCTACATCTATCGCATTTTTACTATGAATCCCTGTTTGTTGGATCCTATTATTTAGAGTCGCGAATTCATAATGAACTTCATTTTCATAAGAAAACTCCTTATTAGATTAGAAAGAAAGATAGAAAGAACATAAGGATGGGAGAAGAAGAATAATAAAATTTGTAAAAGAAGATTACCCTATTTATATTCGTGTAGAAAGATGAATAGGTACACTTAATTTAGTTCTACATTTTTGCACTTATTATCTATCCTTTTTTTTCTTTAAATTTAATATTTTAATATTATTTTTATATTTCAAATTTCTATTTTAATATAAATATATTATTTAGAAATTATATATTTATATATACTTAATTGTTTATATATACTTAGTAGTATAATATTATATAAAATACAATAGTCAATATTACCTAATATTACTTATAATAGATATACTTATCATATCATAAGATATCTTTCTAATAGATACAAATATATAGATACAAATATTAAATCGAGGCACCCATTCTATGACAGATCTCAACTTACCCTCTATTTTTGTGCCTTTAGTGGGCCTAGTATTTCCGGCAATTGCAATGGCTTCTTTATCTCTTCATGTCCAAAAAAATAAGATTGTCTAGATCCAATGGGACCAAATCCTATCAATTTATTTCAACACTGTATCATAATACAGATATTTTTTTAGTGCAATATGGTACGATATGTGGCTCTTTCCACACACAAATGAAAGAACTGTTATGTATGCGGATACATGCTATCTGCATAAATGCATGTATATATATATATATAGCTGGTTAAAAATGGATCAGTAAATATTTTTAATAGAAGGTCAATGTATCTAACCAATTACTCCACATCAGAATAGTGCTAGTTGATGAAAGTTACTTCGGGATCAAGAAAGGTAAAGTCAAATTTGGGTTATTCTCTCAATTCCAATCGAATGCAACTGGATCTAGTATAGTATGAATTGGCGATCAGAACATATATGGATAGAACTTATAAGGGGGTCTCGAAAAACAAGTAATTTTTGCTGGGCCTGTATCCTTTTTTTAGGTTCACTAGGATTCTTAGCGGTTGGAACTTCCAGTTATCTTGGTAGGAATCTGATATCCATATTTCCATCTCAGCAAATTCTTTTTTTTCCACAAGGAATCGTGATGTCTTTTTATGGGATCGCAGGTCTGTTCGTTAGCTCCTATTTGTGGTGCACAATTTTGTGGAATGTAGGTAGTGGTTATGACCAATTCGATAGAAAAGAAGGAATTGTGTGCATTTTTCGTTGGGGATTTCCTGGAATAAATCGTCGCATCTTCCTTCGCTTCCTTATGAGAGATATCCAATCAATCAGAATTGAGGTTAAAGAGGGTCTTTATCCTCGTCGTGTCCTTTATATGGAAATCAGAGGTCAAGGGGCCATTCCCTTGACTCGTACTGATGAGAATTTTACTCCACGAGAAATTGAACAAAAAGCTGCCGAATTGGCCTATTTCTTGGGCGTACCAATTGAAGTATTTTGAAATGAATTGAACACAATAAAGAATAAATGTTTTCTCGGCATGGGGGAAGGAACTTGCTAATTCCTTTTTTAATACAATTGAAGTCTTTTTGGAATGTTCATTTGAACAAAACATGTTAGATTATTCTATTTCCTCCTTCCTTTGTCGTGGCGACTCCCATAGAATAAACCAAAAAAGCAGGAGGGCGTATATGGAATAACTATAATAAACTATACTATAATAAAGAAGAAAATTAAGAAAAGAAGAAATTTTTGTATACCATTTGTATACCAAAAGTATTTCGTATGCGTATGGATCCCAACTCAATTCTTTTCTACTAGAAAATTTCTACTAGAAAAAAGACTAATCTAAGGCTAATATAATAAGTAAGGATTCATCAAATATATCCAAGATTTATTTCGTAATACGGAATTCATCTCATCTTTTTAGGCCCAAAATTTTGATGATACCTTTTTTCCTTGGTTGTGGCTAGGCGGTGAAACATTTCGAAATAATTAACTGAGGGGGGTTTTCGTTTCTAAATCCGATTCGTTATTTTAAGTGGGTTTTCGAGTATTCATAGAAAGGAACAAATGAAGATGAAATTGCTTCGAATTTGCCCATTCGAATTTGCCCAATTGAGATATCTAGGAATAATATTGATTTTGCATTTTTATCCGAAAAGGGCGAACCCTTATCCCATTTCTATATTCCTTCTAGATCCAAGAACTAAATTCAATTTTGACACAAAAATTGGAATGAATAGACCCATAGGTTCAATACCTTGTTATAGAACTCGTGCTTCAGAGAAATATCATATAGAGTCAACGAATGAAGCAGGTTCATTAACGATTCAATTCACAGATAAAAAATGAAAAAAAAGAAAGCATTGCCTTCTTTCCCATATCTTGTATCTATAGTATTTTTGCCCTGGTGGGTCTCTCTCCCATTTAATAAATGTCTGGAACTTTGGGTTACAAATTGGTGGAATACCGGGCAATCCAAAACTCTCTTGAATATCATTCAAGAGAAAAACGTTCTAGAAAGATTCATAGAATTAGAAGAACTCTTTCTGTTGGACGAAATGATAAAGGAGCACCCGGAGACACATATACAAAAACTTCGTATAGGAATACACAAGGAAACGATACAATTGGTCAAAACACACAATGAATATCATCTCCATATCATTTTGCATTTCTCGACAAATATAATCTCTTTCGCTATTCTAAGTGGTTATTTTATTTTGGGTAATGAGGAACTTGTCATTCTTAATTCTTGGGTTCAGGAATTCCTCTATAACTTAAGTGACACAATAAAAGCTTTTTCGATTCTTTTAGTTACTGATTTATGGATTGGATTTCACTCGACTCATGGTTGGGAACTAATAATTGGTTCGTTCTACAACGATTTTGGATTGGCTCATAACGATCAAATTATATCTGGTCTTGTTTCCACCTTTCCAGTTATTCTAGATACAATTGTGAAATATTGGATTTTCCATTATTTAAATCGTGTATCTCCTTCGCTTGTAGTCATTTATCATTCAATGAATGAATGAAGAACTCATTTGATCTCCTGATATCAATCAAATAAATCAGAATCTTTCTTCCTTTATAAAGAAACCATTTTGAATCTTACTTAATTCTTTATATTTTATTTCTACCAGTTCAAGGTATTCGTCCTATATTAAGGTATTCGTCCTATATTACAGTACAACTATTCCAGTACAATGACAGACTCGTGCATAGGGAACTTTACTAGTTCCCTATCTAATTTATTGTAGAAATTCCGAGATCCATGATTGGACATGCAAAATAGAAATACTTTTTCTTGGGTAAAGGAACAGATGACTCGATCCATTTCTGTATCGATCATGATATATGTAATAACTCGAGCATCCATTTCAAATGCATATCCCATTTTTGCGCAGCAGGGTTATGAAAACCCACGAGAAGCAACTGGACGAATTGTATGTGCTAATTGCCATTTAGCTAATAAGCCCGTGGATATTGAAGTTCCGCAAGCTGTGCTTCCTGATACTGTATTTGAAGCAGTTGTTCAAATTCCTTATGATATGCAACTGAAACAAGTTCTTGCTAATGGTAAAAAAGGGGGTTTGAATGTGGGTGCTGTTCTTATTTTACCCGAGGGATTCGAATTAGCCCCCCCCGATCGTATTTCTCCTGAGTTGAAAGAAAAGATAGGAAATCTGTCTTTTCAGAGTTATCGTCCCAATAAAAAAAATATTCTTGTGATAGGTCCTGTTCCGGGTCAGAAATATAGTGAAATCGTCTTTCCCATTCTTTCCCCCGACCCTGCTACAAAGAAAGACGTTCACTTCTTAAAATATCCCATATATGTGGGTGGGAACAGAGGAAGGGGTCAGATTTATCCTGATGGTAGCAAGAGTAACAATACAGTCTATAATGCTACATCAGCAGGTATAGTAAGCAAAATAGTACGTAAAGAAAAGGGAGGATATGAAATAACCATAGTTGATGCATCGGATGGACGTCAAGTGGTTGATATTATACCTCCAGGACCAGAACTTCTTGTTTCAGAGGGTGAATCCATTAAGCTTGATCAACCATTAACAAGCAATCCCAATGTAGGAGGGTTTGGTCAGGGAGATGCAGAAATAGTGCTTCAAGATCCATTACGCGTCCAAGGCCTTTTGTTCTTCTTCGCATCTGTTATTTTGGCACAAGTTTTTTTGGTTCTTAAAAAGAAACAGTTTGAAAAAGTTCAATTGTACGAAATGAATTTTTAGGTCCAGAGATTCCTTAACATTTGGTAAAAAGTGCCGATTTTTTGTCCATCGATACAATTATGTATGATCAAAAAATTCTGTAAATCCTTTTGCTTGCTTTGTTTATACTCTTTTTGTTTTGCAGGACGCCTGGAATTTATTACTTGTATTCCATTTTAGTAATAAACAATAGGCATACAAACAAATACAAAAGAAGAGAATACAAGGCAAGGATGATAAAAATGAAAGGAACAAATACTTTTAGGAAGGATTACTAGTCTTCCTAATCTTCTATTCGACGCAAGACGACACAAGAAAACGGGTGAAAATTCCTTTTTCTTGTGTCGTCTTGTATCAAAATAATAATTATTTTTTTCCTGTTCATCAAAGATTACTATTCCTTTCCTTCTTTTCCGGGTCTATCGGAACTCCTTTGTTTAGATTCATAAGAAGTGGTGGACAAACAAAGGAAAAAAAGGATTATGGGTGAATAAGTTATTGAGCAAATAGAATTTATTCACTTATTCAATATCTTCACTTATTCAATAATCTTCACTTATTCAATATAAGTTAAACTTCTAACTTAGAGAAATTATTCAAACAAAAAAACTGTTCTGGTTGAAAGGCAGATTTTTTTTTACGAATATCCAAATCTTTATTTATTATATGATCAGATATATGATCAGAGTTTTTATTTTATTTTTAGAGTAGTTTTGATTAAGGTTCTATTAGTTTAGTCTAGAAATGATTTGCAGGATGTCTCATCCCTAGAAATCAATATAATTATTATATTGGATTATAGATAAAATTGATTTGGATTATAGATAAAATTGATTGATTCGTTCTTTCTTCTTGCTTCCAGTTAATATTTTGGGGGAAGGGCAGGGACTATGAATCAACCACTAGATTCAATTGTTCACAAACATCATTAAGAAACAAAAGAATAGCGTGGTTTGAAACATCAGAGCAAAGGATCCTTTTTGTCATTTCTACAAAACAAATATAATATTTTGATTATGCTGACTGGATAACTAACCAATTTGTAGGTTATGGAATAGATCAAAGTCTCATTATAAGAGTAAGAACTCCGCGGGCCCTTTCCGCTCTAATCAGACAAAGGAGGGTAAGGACCCGCTAAGTTCTTACTTTTTCAT